TTGCAATTTTCCGTGGGGGGGGATTTACAATTTAATGAGATTCTGAAAGGAGGGTTCATTTTATTTAAATTAAATAACTAACGTTTTATCTTTTGCTGAAGAAGTTTTGATAGCTACGGATCACAAAAAACACTAAAATCATAACAGAAAAATGCATTGTGGAAAAATCGATAGTTTCTTTTTTAGTTCCGAAAATGAAACTAAAATTCAAATAAAAAAAAAAGAATGGAAATAGTCTTTCTTCTTTTTGTTGTTGCTTGAATATTTGATATTCAATTGAATATAATAAATAACAAGCATTTTGGTTTTCAAATTAAATAAATCATTATTTATCTATAATTCGTTGGAACAAAAAAAGGGGCCCGGCTAGGTATTGACCAGGCCAGGCCATCAGAATAAGAAGGGCCTTTCGAACAAAATCAACACAAAGATGTCTTCTTTTTTTTCTTTATTTTTTCTTTTTTTATTTATAGGCTCGTTCGAGCCCTTCCTTTATCTAATCTAAAAGAAATTCCTAATTTGTCTATCTCTATAGAATAGAGAAAGAAAGACTCCTTACATTATGTGTAATGTAGTAATTCTCTTTTTCAATTGGGAGAGATGGCTGAGTGGACTAAAGCGTCGGATTGCTAATCCGTTGTACGAGTTATTCGTACCGAGGGTTCGAATCCCTCTCTTTCCGGTTCCGTTGATGACTTGATTTATTTATTTTTCAAATTTTTGAAATCTTAGTTAAACGTGTGGAATAGATAAAATCCTAAGAAAATTTGAAAATGAACCAAGGAAAACCCTTTGGATTTTATTCTTCACGTCCAGGATTACGTCCTGGATCATTAGATAGGAATCCAAAGATGAAGAGAGAAACAAAAAATATCACTACGGTATAAACGAAGAGTTTCAGAGTAAGCATTACACAATCTCCAAGATGATTTTTTTTTTGGAAAAAAAAAAGAGAATAGATCTTCCATTTTTCTACCACATATCCTATTTTGACACCAAGAAATGATTCTAGAAATAGAAATGAATTGTCAGAAATTTATTTGGAATAAGAGTTTTTCATTAACAAAAATTTCTTTCATATCCAAATTCGATATTGTGGGAGACCCTAATATAATTAATATATAATATAATAGGGTTAGGGTCTTTCACTGGAAAAGGGTCAAAAAAAGGAGGAAATGGGGTAAGCCGGATTTATGGCAACTATCCAAGAATTTCAATGTGTGAATCGAGGGTTCAGACTCTAAAACTTATCTGATTTTCTCAATTGTTAGAGAATTTTTTCTCGAAGAAATCATGAATCTTCTAGGATATTATTAAGGATCTCATCGAAAACTTACAGCAGCTTGCCAAACAAAGGCTAAGAGAAAAAAAAACACAGGTATGACTGGCATAACATCTACGATTGGATTCAAAAAAGCATAGGCTTCGGGCAATTTGCCAAAGAAAAAACTACTCGAATAAAGGGCAGAATTAAGACAAATACAGATCAAACTAAAGATATTAAGCATAACAGACATTTTTTTCTTGGAGATAATTGCATTTTGATTGAGTTATTGATATAAGGAAAAAGGAAGAAAGGAAGTAAGGTATACAAAAAATCCTTCTTTTTCTTTGAACCCACCCCAATCAAAAATCCTCCAATTCTCAAAGGAGAATAGAAGAAATCATACTTTCATACAATATCTTAATTGAATTATATGTAATGATCAATAAATTAAGTTGAATCTATATCTATATGGATGAAAATCCTAGGAATAATCTATTCTATAGATATTTTGACTGGAGTTGACAAACAAACAATATTATTGTTTCTTAGTGTAGATTAGAAATTGATAATGGGGCGTGGCCAAGTGGTAAGGCAACGGGTTTTGGTCCCGCTATTCGGAGGTTCGAATCCTTCCGTCCCAGAGCCATATCCATTTTTTTAGAATTTTAGAATAAAGATTGTTTTCTTGAACAACTTTCTGTTTAAACTGTTTAAAGTCTAATTTTAGATGGAATGTGATTCTTTTCTATCTTATATGAATCATATCTTTTTTCACAAACTGAACTGAATCGAGTTCAAATGACACGCACCTGGACCTGAATCCATTTTTTATCAGGTAAGATGAGAACATGGATCAAAACAAAAGAGTTTGAATTCAAAAAAGTTGGGTGGGCTTTTCATCATATGTTCATTCCCTTTGATATTTAGGGAAGTTAGTTACTTGGAAAAACTTTCCATCCCATATCTATTTGAATTTTCAACGATGGATGTATTTTGAATCGAGATGCAAAAGAATCTATATTCCCTATCTCTTATCATTTATCCCGTAAATGAGGGAATCTAATTAGTAATTAGATTTTTCTCGAGATCTCTGAATTCGAAACAAGAGCGAGTTCTTGATACTAATTAAATTCAATCAATAGGACTAAGTCTCTTAGTGGGTTAGACTAAAGCTTGACTAAATTTGGACTTATTGTTTGTCTTTGTAACTAGACAAGTAATTTCCCATACCGGATCAGGATTCCTTTTTTTGCTCTATCATTCCCATAGAAAGAATAGGGGAGTGGATAGGAGATAATCAGTATTAATTTAAATATCTGTCCAAATCTCATTAACAAATGATCAAATAACATATATATGTTTATATGTTATGGAATCGATGTATTTTCTTTGAATCTCGTTTTTTTATTTTATTTAGGTATTTTTTTTGTTTGGCTATAATGAAGAATTGTAAATCTATGTAACGATTGGATTGAGGCAGGGGTGATTTATCCTATCCCTTTTATTCACTTTATGACAAGATTCGATTATTGAAATATTACTCAACCCCATGTTAAACAAAATGCATATAAAATGAGGAAATGTTTAGCTTATATGTATCGTTCTATTTCAATGACAATAGTCTTTCGGTTTTTGTGAAAAAGGTTTGGGATCCCTTAAATTTTTTAAACTAAAATTAGTTAAATTCAGTATTATAGAATATCTATAACAGTGACAATTGTTCAGTCTATCTGATAGATACGAAAACCCCTTTCGATTTTTTCGATTTGGATTTTCGTAATCAGATGAAAAGAATAAAGATTCAAATCTTACCTTACATCAGTTTTTTTATCCATCTCATGAAAAAAAAAAAAGGGATTTCTTTCTTCTTTTCTGTGATCTATATTATCTATTTGAAATCAGTGATGGGTCAATTAAAAAAAAAAGACTTATCTTTTAATGATGTCTAAATAAGAACCTTTTTCCATTCGAAATAGTTTTAATAAATATTTTGAATGATTCCTTGTAAGTTGAATCTTTGGTACTCAAAAAGTAGGAAATAGGTCAATCTATCCTATTGAGTCACTTGAAGTAGCAGACTCAAAAAGAACTTATTTATTCGTTTATCTATTTCTATTTCTTTATATATATGTTAAAGATGGTGTCTTGCTAAGACTTCTTCAGAAAAATCTTGACACATATCATATATAGAAGAAAAAGTATAGATTACGCGATGTCTATGTACAACTGAACCAATGACTATTCATGATTCCATGATTGAATCAATTCCATACCGGTTCCAAATTAGAGGAATGTTATGGTAAAACTTCGTTTGAAACGATGTGGTAGAAAGCAACGTGCGACTTGAAGGACAGATCCGTTGTGGATTTTTACATCCGCTATTTTATATTTATATAGGAATGAAGGTGCTCTTGGCTCGACATCGTTTGTTCTGTTCCACTCGAACCCTTCGTTTTTTGCTTTTTGTTGGGTTGTAAATAGTCCACGATGGAGCTCGAGTGGAAAGGATTAATTCATTTCTCGGGGGCAAGGATCTAGGGTTAATGCCAATCAATAAATTGGAACAACTTCGTAAATATATCTTCGAGATAGAAATGGAAAGGATCCAATTTGAGCAAGTTTCCAATTCAAAAGCAAAACCTGTTGGAATTGATCAAACGTTTTCGATCCAAAGTGTATCACGCGGGAATCAACTGTCCGTAGGATTCTTTGATAGGAAGAGAAATCACAAAAAAGGGTATGTTGCTGCCATTTTGAAAGGATTAAGAAGCACCGAAGTAATGTCTAAACCCAATGATTTAAAACAAAGATAAAGGATCCCAGAACAAGGAAACACCCTTTTAATTTGAATTGTCTCGATAGTCTCAATAACTGGATCAGACTGAAGAATCAAAATAGAATTTTAAACGAGACAAACAAAAGGGGGTAAAGACCACTCAATAAATGAAATTTATTAAAGATTTTTTCCTTTAAGCTATTTGAGAGTTATCCAACTTGAGTTATGAGTACGAATGGTTTCTTTTTCATTTTCAGGAAGGAAGAAGAAAAAAAAAGACTTAAATCATAGTCTAATTGATTTTATAGGCTCATTTGTCATTTATTAGAATTCCATACATAGACAAAACTTCGAATCAAATCATTTTTTCTCGAGCCGTACGAGGAGAAAACTTCCTATACGTTTCTAGGGGGGGTATTGTTCATCTACATCTATCCCAATGAGCCGTCTATCGAATCGTTGCAATTGATGTTCGATCCCGAAGAGAAGGAAAAGATCTTCGAAAAGTGGGTTTTTATGATCCACTGAAGAATCAAACTTATTTAAATGTTCCTGCTATTCTATATTTCCTTGAAAAGGGTGCTCAACCTACAGGAACTGTTCAGGATATTTTAAAGAAGGCAGAAGTTTTTAAGGAACTTCGACCTAATCAAACGAAATTCAATTAAAGAAATACCAAGGGGGGGGTAGTGATTTGTATATAACTTTGTATAACTTTTCTCTACTATTTTTTTATTTCCCCCCTTAATCCTGCTTTATTCGTATCTATTTCTCATTGCTTCTGTCGAATTCCATGGTCGATAACAACAAAACCTTAGTTTATTGATCATATAAATCTCAAATTCGGACATTTCATTTCTTTCAATTATGTGGTTTTCGTTGGAATTTGACTAACCAACAAGGAATCCAGTTTGTTTATTCCACTTAGATTGATGAAATACATTAAAAATCCGATAT